TAACGAATCTTTCGGAAATTTGTAAGAAACTCTTTCTTTTAAATTATAAGACAAGAAGAAGAATAATAAATGGATTATCATACATATATTTCATGTAGAAAAATGAACTGAATAAGTCCATTTATTTAGTTCTACATTCCTTGCACTTATTATATACTCAATTATTATATATACTCACTTATAGTATAATTATATACGAATTCGAATTAATTATATACTTAAAAATTAGAATTATTATAAGATATATTTCTAACAATAGAAATATAAGAATAACAAAATCGAGGTACCCATTCTATGATAAATCTCGACTTACCCTCCGTTTTGGTGCCTTTAGTAGGCCTAGTAGTTCCGGCAATGGCAATGGCTTCTTTATCTCTTCCTATTCAAAAAAACAAGATTTTTTAGATCCAATGGGACCATCCATTTTTTTTTCAAGACTTAGACTTGAATCATAACACAGATATCTATTTAGTGGAATATGGTATAATATGGTATAAGGGGTGGTTTCCTCCGAACATAAATGAAAGAGCTTTTATGCATGCGGAAACATGATATATGGGAAAATGAATTATAGCTATTTTCAAATAGATCAAGATCGGCGGATGTCTGAAATGGAAAATCAATGTATCTAAATGTGTGTAGATATCTATAGGGGATCATATGAAGGGGATGTTATTATTTTAGATCTAACCAATTCGATGAATTACTCCTAAAGGTTCACATCAGAATAGTGCTAGTTGATGAGAGTTACTTCGGAAACACAAAGAGTAAAGTCAAATTCATTTGGGTTATTCTCTCAATTCCAATAAAATGCAACTGGATCTAGTATGAGTTGGCGATCAGAACATATATGGATAGAACTTATAGCGGGGTCTCGAAAAACAAGTAATTTGTGCTGGGCCTTTATCCTTTTTTTAGGTTCATTAGGATTCTTATTGGTTGGAACTTCGAGTTATCTTGGTAGGAATTTGATATCTTTCTTTCCGTCTCAGCAAATCATTTTTTTTCCACAAGGGATCGTGATGTCTTTCTATGGGATCGCAGGTCTCTTTATTAGCTCCTATTTGTGGTGCACACTTGCGTGGAATGTAGGCAGTGGTTATGATCGATTCGATAGAAAAGAAGGAATAGTGTGTATTTTTCGTTGGGGATTTCCTGGAAAAAATCGTCGCATCTTCCTTCGATTCCTTATGAAAGATATTCAGTCCATCAGAATAGAAGTTAAAGAGGGTATTTATGCCCGTCGTGTCCTTTATATGGAAATCAGAGGCCAGGGGGCTATTCCCTTGACTCGTACTGATGAGAATTTGACTCCGCGAGAAATTGAACAAAAAGCTGCTGAATTGGCCTATTTCTTGCGTGTACCAATTGAAGTATTTTGAAATGAACTGAAGAATAAATGCTTTCTCATCAGGAGGGAAAATCCCCTTTTTCTATAGCATAACTTAACTGAAGTTTCTTCAGAACGCTCATTCGAGCCAAAGTAGACGTATATGGAACAGCCATAAAACAAAACTGTTTTTGTCCGCAAAAAGAGTCTTTTATGTGTATTATGGAAATCCACTCAACTCAATTCAGTAACAAAACAAGTAACAAATAGAAATAATGGATTCATCTCATATATCAAAACATTTCGGAATAAAGAAAAAAATGTCTCTTTTTATTTTAGGTCCAATATTTTGAATTGATACATTAGATACAGATAGATCATATCTTGTAAATTATCTCTCTTTTCTTTTGTCAATCGACGTTTCTTTTTATCCTTTCTTTTGGGTTCCTTAATGACCAAACGATTGGATTTCTTATAACAATAACTATCCAATTTCTCTCTTGTTTTGCCACTCATTTTTGATCACAATATTCTTCAGAAATTGATCTCAATTATTCCGGGACTATGAGTAGCCAGCGACATTTTTTCGAACTATTGAATATTTTAATAGAAAGGGAGTTCTTTCGTCTCGAACTACGAATAATATTCATTACTTGAAATGGTTCTTTCGGGCATTCATCGAAAGGAGGCAATTGCTTCGAATTTGACCAATTGAGATATCTGGAAACAAAACAATATTTTTGATTATTTCTTCATTCGAATTCGAAGTGGACTCTTATTCTATTTCTGTATTCTTTCTAGATTCAAGGACTACCCACTGAATCACAAATAAAAGGGAATAGATTCATAGGCTCGATACCTTGTAATAGAACTCATGCTTGATAGAAATATTAGATCGCATAGAGTCGACGAATGAGGTGGGTTCATTAACAATTCACAGATGAAAAAAATGGCAAAAAAGAAAGCATTCACTCCCCTTCTATATCTTGCATCTATAGTATTTTTGCCCTGGTGGATCTCTCTCTCATTTAATAAAAGTCTGGAATCTTGGATTACTAATTGGTGGAATACTAGGCAATCCGAAACCCTTTTGAATGATATTCAAGAAAAGAGTATTCTAGAAAAATTCATAGAATTGGAGGAACTCTTCGTGTTGGACGAAATGATAAA